CATTCAACCCCCCCCTTTTTCCATTAGCAAGAACTTGTTTCACTTGCGTATCATAAGGAATTCGAACAACTGCTTCAAATACAGTATCAGGAAGTACTGTTTGCGGAATCTCAATATCCACGGGCTTGTTAGCTAAATGGCAATTGGCACATACAATACGCCCGGTTGCTTCGCGCGGATTTTCATAACCCTGCTGAGCAAAAATGGGATACGCATTTGAGATAGATGCTTGAGTGATGATATATATCATAAACGATACAGAAATAGATCGAATAATTTCTTTCTTTATCGTGATCCAAGAAAAAAAAAGGTTATTTTGAATTTGCATAGTCCAATCATTGATCCCAAAAATTTCTACAATAAAATGAGGTAGGTCACTCGGATAGTTCCCTATCCACAAGTCTGCTATTTACGTAAATTCTTTTACGCGAATATAAGAATATAAAATATTCGAGGGGAAATCTCCGTAGGTTCGAAGGAGTGGGTACGTCTTAAAATGCTTTGCTTATGTGCAAAGTAAGAAATATTCGAGTTGGATCAGTCATTCATTGAATGATAAATCACTACAAGTGATGGAGATAGACGATTTAAATAATGGAAGATCCAATATTTAAAAATTGTGTCTATAATGACTGGAAAAGTAGAAACAAGGCCAGATATAATTTTCTCATTATGAACAAATCCAAAATCTTTGTAGACATAGCCAATCATTAGTTCCCAACCATGGGGCGAATGGAATCCGATACATAAATCAGTTAATAAAAGAATAGAAAAAGCTTTTATTGTGTCACTTAAATTATATAGAAATTCTTGAACCCAAGAGTTAAGAATAAGAAGTTCTTTATTACCTAGAATTGAATAAGCACTAAAAATAATGAAACAGATTATATTTGTCGAGAAGTGCAAAATCATATGGATATGATCCTCATTGTTTATCTTTATCAATTGGACCGTTTCTTTGTGGATTCCTATATGAGCCCTTTGCAACCCTATTTCCGGGTATTCTTTTATTATTTCGTCCAATAGGAAGAGTTCTTCTAATTCGATAAATCTTTCTATAATACTCTTTTCTTGAATATCAGTCAAAAAAGTTTCGGATTGTGTAGTATTCCACCAATTAGTAACCCAAGATTCAACACTTTTCTTAAATGAAAGAGAAACCCACCAAGGCAAAAATACTATAGATATAACAGAAAGAAAAGGGAGAAATGCTTTCTTTTTTTCCATTTTTCATCTTTGAATTGCTAATGAACTCGCCTCATTCTTCGAATCTATGCGCTGCGATCTACTATTTTTATCAAACATAAGTTCTATTCTAAGGCATCGAACCCCGGAATCTATTCCTTTTTTTTTTGATTTCCCATTCATTGATTATGAATATAGAAAGAATATAGAATAAGAAAGAGTCGACTTTAAATGAAGAAATAATTAAAATCTTGTTTACAGATAATCTAATTGATCCAATTTGAAACTGCTTCGCGTTCTCGATGAATGCTAAAGCGAAACTAAAAAAAAACAAACATTTCAAGGAATAGTATTCCGATTTCGACTTAAAAGAACTCCCCTTTTCTTTTTTTATTTATAGAAATATTTTGATTTGCTATTTCATTTCAAAATACTTCAATTGGTACGCGCAAAAAATAGGCCAATTTGGCAGCTTTTTGCTCAATTTCACCCAGGGTCAAATTCTCATCAGTACGCGTCAATGGAATGGCTCCCTGTCCTTTGATTTCCATATAAAGGATACGACGAGGATAAATGCCCTCTTTAACTTCTATTCTGATCGACTGAATATCCTTCATACGGAATCGTAGGAAGATGCGACGCTTTTTCCCAGGAAATCCCCAACGAAAAATACACACTATTCCTTCTTTTAGATCGAATCGATCATAGCCACTCCCCACATTCCACGAAATTGTACACCACAAATAGGAACTAATAAAGAGACCCGCGATCCCGTAGAAGGACATCACGATCCCTTGTGGAAAAAAAACGATTTGCTGATATTGAACTAAAGATATAAAATTCTTACCGAGATAGCTGGAAGTTCCAACTAAGACGAATCCTAATGAACCTAAAAAAAGAATCAAGGCCCAGAAGAAATTACTTAGTTTTCGAGACCCCACTATACGTTCTATCCATATATGTTCGGATCGCCAACTCATATTAGATCTAGTTGCATTTTTTTTTATTGGAATGGAGAAACTTTTTGTTTCCGAAGTAACTCTCATCAACTAGTGCCATTCGCATGTAACCCTTTCCTTTAGGAATAATCGGAGTAATTCGTCGAATGGGTTAGGTATAAAATAAAAGAATATCCCTTTTTTAGGATCTTCTAGAAATATCTACATACATATAGATAGATCGACTTTCCGTTTCAGGCATCTGCCTCGATTCCAATCTATTTGGAAATAATTCGAAACTTATTTCCCTATATTGTTTGTATATTTCGAGCATCTATTTACGGATATATAAGAGCTGCTTCATTTATGCCCCTATGTTATACCATAACATACTCTACTAAATGCACATCTGTATTAGCTATATCTAAGTCTTGAAAAAAAATGGATGAGATTTGAACCCATAAGATCTAAGAAATCTTGTTTTTTTGAACATGAAGAAATAAAGACGCCATTGCAATTGCCGGAAATACTAGTCCTACTAACGGCACAAAAATAGAGGGTAAAGTTGTCATAGAATGGGTACCTCGATTGAATATTTAGACCTGTTATTACTATAAACATATCTTATACTAATTCTTAGTAGTATTCTATACTAATTAGTATATCGAAGTGAGTATTCTATATAATAGAAATAATAATAATAGAATATAAATAAAATTCTATATATTCTATATATCTTATTATCTATTATTATCAACTAGAAATCAAAATGAAATAGAAAATAGAGAAATTCACGAGATTAAATAAATTGAAATTAATTCAATACAATATTATCTTATTTCTCTTTCGATATGAAAGATATAAATATATGGATGATAATCCAGTCTTGTCTGAAAATGAAATTCAATTCCAATTTTGATATTCAATTTTATTTAGAGTTAAAATTAATATCAAAATAGAAATAAAGAGTTTCTTCCGAATTGAATTTCGTAAACTATTCTGTTATAATTTTTAATTCAATCCAACAACACCAGTTATTAGTAAAAAAATAGGGGCTTAGGGGGAGATTCGAGTAGAAAGAAAAGATACTCTATATCGATATTTTCTCTATTTGAATTCGCGATACATACGCAACAAGAAGGGAAGACGACCTTCGGTTTCTTTTTCTTGCTTAATTTGAATTTCGCAGAAAAAAGAATTTTCTTTTTTACTTATGTTGTTAAAAGAGGTTTCTTTCCAGACCCCTAATCAGGAAGACCATTCAAAAATAAAGAATTTTTTTGAGAATTCTTTATAAAAAGAAAAATGGATTTTGACTTTGATTCCGATAAACTATCTATTAGTTTTGCTCGCTACAAGGAAAAAAAGGAACTAAAAAAGAAATGAATTTAGGATCCGGTTAATTGAATTTTACTTCCAAGGAAAAAAGGAGTGAAGCCTAAATAACTCACTCAGAACACCCTTTAAAGGATTACGTGGTACGATTGAATCGAATAAGCCCTTATGGAATAAATATTCAGCCACTTGTGAATCCTCGGGTACTGTCTTATTCAATGTTTGTTCAATTACTCTTTTACCCGCAAATGCAATGTATGCATTAGGTTCGGCGATAATGATATCGCCCAGCATTCCAAAACTAGCCGTCACCCCACCAGTAGTGGGAGATGTAAGGATTGATACATAGAATAACTTTTTCTGGGATTGATAATCATACAAAGCAGCCGATATTTTAGCCATTTGCATTAAGCTCAAACTTCCTTCTTGCATACGTGCTCCTCCCGAAGCACATACTAGAATAAGAGGTAATAATTTTTTTGTAGCATACTCGATTAAACGGGTGATTTTCTCGCCTACTACGGATCCCATACTACCCCCCATAAACTGAAAATCCATAACTCCAATTGCTATGGAAATGCCGTTTAGTCGACCTGTGCCTGTTTGAACAGCTTCAGTTAAGCCTGTCTTTCTTTGATAAGAATCAATACGATTTTTATAAGGTTCCTCCTCGGAATGAAATTCAATAGGATTCAGAGAAACCATGTCTTCATCCATAGGATTCCAAGTCCCTGGATCAATCGAAAGTTCGATTCGGTCTGAACTATTCATTTTCAAATGATATCCACATTGTTCACAAATATTCATTTTTGACTTAAAAAATTTCTTATAATTTAATCCATAACAATTTTCACATTGAACCCACAAGTGCCTATATTTTTGAGTCAAATTGAAATCAGTAGAATTTTCACTTATAGTGAAATCAATACCATTCTTGCTCGTTCTTATATTGGGCTTACCCCTTTCATTACTCTTTTCCCTTTCAACACCAATGTGATTATAAATGGGACTATCACTAGAATTGTCATTCCCACTTAAAACGGAACTCTCAATATCGATTTGAGAACTAAGATAAGAGTCAATGCAACCATTAATGTGATTGTATTCAATATTATATGGAGAACGATCAGATCGGGGATCGTCATTCTGAAATCCATTCTTCGGATAACCAGAATTCCAATAACGAAAAAAAGTACTTTCTAGTTCACTCAATCTTTCTAGTCTTCTCAATAAAGAAGACAAATCGTTGTCAATCTCATTTTTGAGATTTTTTATATCCAAATATAGCGAATAAATACTCCTACTAGTATCTTTAACTGAAAAGGTGTCATCAGAGATCAAATTCCAAATGGTGATGATGTCCATTAAATGCTCAGCATTACTGTAACTAGAGCTATCACTCGAACTAAAAATCTCTGTATCCCTTAGACCCCTATCCTCACTTCCACGAGTGTCTTCAATAGGACCAAATCTATCAATTGATTGACTTAACCCATACCTGTATTCGAATTTCTCGCTAGACAACATCGAATTAAACCGCCG